TGGACAGGCAGATTCACATCTCTTACAACCGACACAGTCTTCTGTTCTGGGAGCAGAAGCAATTTGTTTCGCTTTACATCCGTCCCAAGGTATCATTTCTAATACATCTGTGGGGCAGGCTCGGACACATTGAGTACACCCTATACATGTATCATAAATCTTTACTGAGTGTGACATTGGATCTATTAATTTTTAAACACCATAAATTTTCGATCTAGTAACCTTGTAAAATGAATCATATATTTAGACACCAGATGAATCAATGATTTACCAGAATTTTTCTAATGAATCCGCTTCTGGATCGGCTCATGAGAGAGAGAGGGGCCAAGATACTTTGATTTATTATTTTTTCGCAAGCATGAACATCATCATAGATTACGTATCATACCTGCTAATTGGAATTGATTAATATTATTATTATCGTTAATAGATAGCAAAATTTGCATTATCTATGATTAATCTTATTTATTCAACAAATTTGATTGGTTGATACGAGTAGAGTTTCTGTTACGATAAATTGACGAAATAATTGCTGGTCCAATAGCAGCTTCAGCCGCTGCAATAGCTATAATAAAAATGGAGAAAATGCCTCCTCTTAATTGGCGACTATCAAAAAAATCGGAAAATGTTACGAAATTTATATTCACTGCATTCAGCATAAGTTCAAGATACATAAGGGCTCTAACCATATTTCGACTCGTGATCAATCCATAGATACCGATAGAAAATAAATAGGCACTCAAAATGAGTACATGTTCGAGCATCATTGATCAACTCCTTATCAATATTGATGCATTTCAATATGAACAACAATCCAACCGATTCCAATGACTAGAATATAACAAGTACATAACTAACAAGTGTGGAACAAAGAAATAAATATATTTTTTTGGTAATATATTGAATTGAAATCAAAAATTTTGGATTTTGAATCTTCAAAAAGAATTGGAATTGAAACGCGGAACAAAGTTTTATTTTGATTGCTAGCTCTAAAGATTTATTACTGACGAGCCACAGTAATTGCACCTATCAAAGCAACTAAAAGAATTATGGAAATGAGTTCAAATGGAAGAAAAAAGTCTGTTGATAAATGAATCCCAATTTTTTGACTATTACTTATAAAATCTTGCTCTATAATCTGGTTTGATCTTGTAGTCCAAATAATACCGTACCATGACGTATCTGTAATAATAGTAATTAGTGAAACAAAAATACTTGTACAAACCATCGAAGTAACCCCATTCCCAACGGTCCAAAGAGTAAAATCTTTGTAAGATGCTGAACCATTCATAAACATCACAGCAAATATGATTAAAACATTTATAGCTCCCACGTAAATAAGGAGCTGTGCGGCAGCTATAAAATGGGAGTTTGATGAAATATATAATAAAGATATACAAACAAGAACCAATCCCAATGAAAAGGCAGAATAAATTGGATTAGTAAGTAATACCACTCCTAAACCTCCTAATATAAGACCCGATCCCAGAAAGACTAAAATAAAATCATGTATTGGTCCAGGTAAATCCATTATATGTAAAATAAGAAATAAATAAATCAAAAATCTTTCATGATCTTATTGACCTGACGAGGAAAATTACCCTATTTTTTATGATACGTTTTTATGAATTGAATTCGAAATGCTAAGAAATTCTAATCGGTGTGGATTAATGTGGATCCAATAATTGGAATTGGCTTAATCTCATTTTTTATCAGAAATGGGAATATGGTAGTTTAAAGAAGCTATATATGTTGAAATAATTACTCATACTCATATATGACTTATGACTAGATTTTCACTCCAAATGAAGCCTCGATTCTCACCAACCAAGCAACAGTTGGGATTTATATTGTAGTTATTGAACAAGAAAATGGATTCTTTTATATCAAAATATATCAAAACGAAATCTTAGTAATTTTGAATTATTCTTAAATCATGGGGTTGACCTATTTTTTATTTGAGGCGAATTCAAAATTGTTCGAATTGTGTAATCGTCAATTACTGTCATTGGTAAACGACCCAAAGCTATTTGATTATAATTCAATTCGTGACGATCATAAGTAGAAAGTTCATATTCTTCAGTCATTGATAAACAATTTGTTGGACAATACTCAACGCAATTACCACAAAATATACAGATTCCGAAATCAATACTGTAATTAAGCAATCGTTTCTTTCGAATATCCGTTTCCAATTTCCAATCCACAACAGGTAAATCTATAGGACATACACGAACACATACTTCACAAGCAATGCATTTATCAAATTCAAAGTGGATTCGACCGCGGAAACGTTCCGATGTGATCAATTTTTCATAAGGATATTGAATAGTTACCGGTAAACGATTTGTGTGGGATAAGGTAATCATGAAACTTTGACCAATGTACCTTGCAGCTCGGACTGTTTGTTGACCATAATTCATGAACCCGGTTACCATAGGGAACATATCGGGAATAGAATATCTATAAAATAATTTTTTTTCTTGTTTGAGACAGGTCGTGAATGTAGAATAGTGTATTTACAGTGCAAGGAGTTGGGAAGAAGTTGTTAATAATAGATTACCTAGAGAAATAGGTAAAAGAAATTTCCATCCAAGATTTAATAATTGGTCCATTCTTAACCTAGGTAAAGTCCATCTTGTTGTGATAGGAATAAACAAGAACAAATATGTTTTAGCTAATGTAATAAAGAGACAAAATGTGGTTCCAAAGACGCCACCTGCTTTATTTATTTCAAAAAGTTCAGGAACAAACATGTACGGAATAGAGAGATTCCATCCACCCAAGTAAAAAATTGTTACAAAGAATGAAGAAACTAGTAGATTTAGATAGGAAGCAACATAAAATAAACCAAATTTTATACCTGAATATTCGGTTTGATAACCTGCTACTAACTCTTCCTCTGCTTCTGGTAAATCAAAGGGTAATCTCTCACATTCTGCTAGGGAGGAAATTATAAAAACAATAAGCCCTATAGGTTGACGCCACAAATTCCACCCCCAAAACCCATATTTTGCCTGTGCCTCAACTATATCAACTGTACTCAAACTGTTAGATAATCATAGTCGGTGATAACATCACTGTTCCCATCGCTATTACAGAACCGTACATGAGATTTTCACCTCATACGGCTCCTCGAAGGCCACAAAGAAATCTAAGGACCGGATCAGCATTCTTTATGTCGATATGTTATAGATCGAGTAAAAATCTATTGAAAGGTCCCGAATTAGACCAATGAAATTCTGTCTGCTATACTAATACAATAATAAAAGTACTTCTGAATTGATCTCATCCTTTCCTTTAATAATTAAAACGTTTCTTTTTTGAGTAATAACTTAATCTTTCAATAAAATACTCCTTGTATAAATATCCATAGATATTTGAACCCATCATTTTCAATTACGAAAAAGAATTAGACATTACATTAATTCATAAATAATGACAAAAATTAGATTTCTATACAAATTTCTATATAAATTAAGAATAAAGAGATCTCTCTCTGTTTATTTTTTATTCATTTTGAATTCTTTACTCATTTTTCCGTTCCTATTCTTGTTTCTCAAAAGGGGATTCAAAAAAATAAAGTAAAGGATTATTTCGTTCTTGATAGTAATTTCTTTAATCGGTGGATAGGAGCATACTCTGGATCGGAATCATGGGGAGTACTACCTGGTCATTTCTACCAACTTAAAGCCCCAATTTAGTATTCTTTAGTTATGCGGAAATGGCCTTTTTTTTGGATAATTGACATAATCTCTATTACTAATCCTTTGTGTAATTTGGTGTTTCTAACCATCCACTCATTTGTTCCTAATCGCCTGTTATGGTAATACATGTATGGTAATAGAGCCAAACAAGAATGAAAACTCCATACAGTTGATCTTGTGAACCCGCTTCAAGCCATGATGCCCAACCAACCAACCTTGGGGTAAACAGTATCTACTGCTTATATTTACTTTTGCTTAATCCTGGTACATAGGAAATGAGACTCGACTTTTTACTGCGAACTTATATTATAAGCTGTTTTCTTTCACTCATAGAACTATCTGATTTAGTTCATCAACGCGAACAATGAACAAAAAATATATTCAACTCTTTCCGTTCTTTCTCGGAAAGAAGAAAAAGTTTATGTCTCAACGAATCACACGTAGAGATATTGATAACACACATAGAGTTAATGGTATTTCATAACTAATTGATTGAGCAGCAGCTCGTAAACCACCTAAAAAGGAATATTTATTATTTGATCCATATCCTGACATAAGAAGTCCAATGGGAGCAATACTTGAAATGGCAATCCATAAAAAAACACCGATATTGAGGTCGGCTAGAACAAGGTGATAACCAAAAGGAATTACTAAATAACTTAGTAGAATTGATATGACCGCTATGGATGGCCCGATACTGAAAAAACCAGTATCTCCTCTAGATGGAATAATATTTTCTTTGACAAGTAGTTTTGTCCCATCTGCTAGAGCTTGGAGAATTCCCAAAGGGCCGGCATATTCAGGTCCAATACGTTGTTGTATCCCTGCGGATATTTCTCTTTCTAACCACACAATTACTAGTACACCTATTGTGATCCCCAATACAAGAGTTAACATAGGTATAAGCATCCATATGATCCCATAGACCTCTTTTAAGGATTCCAATCTGGAAAACGAATTGATATCTTGTACTTCTGTTCTATCAATTATCATTTCAACGATCAACTTCTCCCATAATAATATCTATACTACCTAGTATCGTCATAATATCAGCCAATTTCATTCTTTTAACTAACTGAGGAAGAATTTGCAAATTGATAAAACCGGGCGGTCGGATTTTCCATCGCCAAGGAAAAACACTTTGATCTCCTATCAAAAAAACCCCCAACTCTCCTTTTGGTGCTTCGATTCTCACATAAAGTTCTTGTTTCGACAATTCAAAAGTGGGCGAAGGCTTTTTACTAAGGAATCGATATTCAAAATTATTCCATTGGGGATCCCTTACTCTATCGAAGCATCGGCTTTCTAAATTCTCATAGGGCCCTCCTGGAATTCTCTCCAAAGCCTGTTGAATAATTTTTATAGATTCCGTCATTTCACTGATTCGTACTAAATAACGAGCTAATGAATCTCCTTCTTTTTGCCATTTGACTTCCCAATTAAATTCGTCGTAACACTCATAATGATCAACTTTACGAAGATCCCATTGTATTCCGGAAGCTCGGAGCATTGGTCCTGATAAACCCCAATTTATTGCCTCCTCTTCGCTAATAATCCCTACTCCCTCAACTCGTTCTAAAAAAATGGGATTTCGTGTAATAAGTTTTTGATATTCAGCAACCCCTGTTAGAAAATAATCACAGAAATCTAAACATTTATCTATCCAACCATGAGGTAGATCAACAGCAACTCCTCCGATACGAAAATAATTATGCATCATTCTCATACCAGTGGCAGCTTCGAATAGATCATATACTAATTCTCTTTCTTTGAAAATATAGAAGAAAGGGGTCTGTGCCCCAATATCGGCCATAAAAGGTCCAAGCCATAATAAATGAGAAGCTATACGACTCAACTCCAACATAATTACTCTGATATAGCTGGCTCTTTTCGGTACTTGAATATTTCCTAACTGCTCTGGTGCATTTACGGTTATTGCTTCTGTGAACATAGTAGCTAAATAATCCCAACGTGTTACATAAGGAAGATATTGTATAATTGTTCGGTTTTCCGCAATTTTTTCCATTCCTCTGTGTAAATAACCCAGTACTGGTTCACAGTCAATAACATCTTCACCATCTAGAGTAATGATGAGTCGAAGAACACCATGCATTGATGGGTGCTGAGGACCCATATTTACTATCATGAGGTCTTTTCTTGTAGCTGGTATATTCATAGGTTTTTCCCCGATTCATTCTTCCATGAATTGCTGAAAATTATCAAAATTCAAGATCTAATAAATCAAATAATTTATAATTAAAAGTTATTTTAATTCTTGAGTTTTTGGCTCGCGAATCTCCAACCGACCAATTAATTCTTTATAACGTATTCTATTTTTCTTTGACAAATAAGCTAGTAATCGTTGACGTTTTCCCAGAATTTTACGTAGACCTCTCTGAGATAAATAGTCTTTTCTTTGCAATTCCAAATGTGAAGTAAGTCTTCGTATCTTATTGGTGAAAGTTAATACTTGAAATTCAACAGATCCCGGGTTTTCTTCTTTTTTTTCTTGGAAAAAAACTGAAATGAATGCCTTTTTGACCATAAAACTTAAAATTATCCCCCTTTTCTTCTTGTTTAAAGCTATGAATTGTTAATTTTACTGATCATAAATAATAAATAATACTAATGCCAAACATTTATTTTAATCGGGTATATTAAATTTAATATTTAATTATGGACTCCTTATTTTATTTTCTCAAATAAAATGAGTCGTTGATTGATTTATAGATCTAATTGATACATAATGTAATGTAAGCCACCACATGTGGGTATCTGTTGTCTTTCCGATATTAGATAGGCTACCTGATATATAGCAAAAATTTACCATTTTAAAATTGTGGATACATATGTATCCTTACCATACTGAAACTACTGCCAGTAGTGGTATCAAACCAATAGCGATTGATACAAGCTAAATCTTCTAATCGATAAGTGGGCCAAAGAAAAAGCTTTACTTTGATTAATTTATTTTTATCTATATCAAGATTTGTGCTTGTATCCAAAAATTTACCACAGTTTTTTAGGTTCTTCCCATCGCAAAGTACGATATTTCTCTCCCGACCGTTCCCTTTTCGTGAATTGAAACAAATTAGACTTCTAAATTCTCTACGACGTCTAGGTGATAAAATATTTTCAGGAACGAGCAAAGCATAATGATTTTTGTCTCTAGTTCCGGTTATTTTTTGATGTCTTGCAATGGATTTATCAAAATTCTTTTTATCAACATATATTTTTTCTTGGTATCTTTGATTAATCAGATCCTTACTCTTATGAACCAATGAAAGATTAATCAGATCCTTACTCTTATGAACCAATGAAATACTTATGGTTTGATACATAATAAATTTTCCATTCTTTTTCACAGACAGACGAACCGGTTCGATAATTAATATCCCACTTTTCGCCAATTGTGTAAGCGTTATATCCTTTTGACCCAGCAATATATCTAGAATCATTTCTCCTCGTTGCATAAAAGATATAGAAATTTCTTTTGGGTTTCTCAGTCTAAGCAGGAGACAGTATACCTTAATATTATGGATTACTCTTTGATTAAAAAAATCATTACATCTCAATTGAATAAGCAAATGCAAAGAAGGTTTTAGAAAAAAATCGAGTTCTACTTCTGTATTGCTTGTGTATTGCTTGTTCTTTCTATCTTTTTGTATGCCTGATCCCGCATAATATTCTTCAACATATTTTTGTTGGTTTGAAAGAAATAATCCACGATTCCTTCGGTTTTGTGCATATGATCCAAGATTCCCTTGGGTTGGAGATTCTTGTTCTGTTTTCGTTCGATTTTCTAATTCAAAAAGAAGTAATTTGATGGGTATGACCCGGGGTTTCATTTTATATGAATTATAAAGTAGCATAAATTCTGGGAAGAACCAAGGTGCCAAATTTGCTATGGGATCATTTTGTAGTTCTTCATTCATTCCCATCCAATCAAACCCCCCTTTTTTTTTATTGAAGAGGTTTATTTCTTCATGAAACGTGAGATAAAAAAGATCTTTCTTATCAATTTTATCAACTTTTTGATCATGATTAGTCTTTTTATTACTGGTGCTATGGATCCAGGTCTCAATATTGAGCTTCTTTCTAAAACAAAAAGAGAGCATTTTCCAATCCAAATATTTTCTATCCGGATTTTTAGCCATATCGATAATAGTATCTTTTACTACATAATTCTGGATAGGGATAATTCCCAGCCCATCAAAAAATTTGTGTTTATCTATGTTGTAATTATAAGAAATCGCTTGATTATTGTTTACTTGGAATGGTGATACATAACTATATGAGTTCTTCTTATCTTCAGAATTAATAGATTTAGATGATAAGAGACCATATTCATAGTGTTTTTTAAAATTGTCTTGTTGATTTGGTAATGTATAATTAGTTGCTTTTTCGTAATGAATTACTTGGTATTTTTCATATGAATATCGTTTGTTTAAATCTTTATTTGGTATTATCCAACCTTGCTTAATTCTATTGCTCCATTTTTGTGCTACTAATTTAGACCATTGAATCTTAGATAAATGATATTGATCATCAACCCTTAACCAATTTTTCCATTGATTCCTTCTAGAATTAGTAAGTTTTTTCTGTTTTAATTCGGAACGAAATATTCTTTGTGCTACAAAATAACCCTTTAGCTCATTTTTAATAAAAACGGATGTTCCATAATATTGAAAATATTGAAGGATAGATCTCAAGTTAATAACGTGTGTTTTTGATAATTTGTAAAATACATATGCTTGTGACAAAGACAAAGAGGATAAATTCTGTGAATTCTTATTAATCTGACTAATATTAGAAAGTGCCTTTCTAAAACTAAAGTTCATTTTTTTTTTTTCAATACTTTCTTGATTTGCTTCAATATTAATATTGTAAATGTATTTATCAACGCTTTTTGTTGTTGATTCAAGAAAAACTTGTGTATTTATCCGAGGAATATTACTAATAAAGATACCTATATATATCCTTTGAAAGAAAAATTTTATAAAAAAATGTGATTTGCGAACTAATCGAGTATTTCTTCTTTTTAACATCTGCCAAAAACTTTTTGGGGATTCTAATCTTTTAGCATCATGATTTTTTTTGTTAGAACAAATATTTATTTCGGGGGTTAGATATTTTATTTTCTTGGTTTTTATAATTTTGACGATTTGAGTTATGATTAGGCTTGTTCGATCAGTTAGGCCTTTTATTTTTTTTTCTGTCAGTGAGGAATTTGTCCAATCGATAGATTGAATTTGACTGGATGATTCATAAATAATACTATTACTGATTATCAAATCTTTTTTAGTTTCACTAAACTCATATACTTCTCCCAATCCAAATAATAGGATTGGTTTTTTTTTTGATAGTTCTTTTATTATTCTTTGTATAAAGAGAATGCTTTTGACAATTCTTTTTTTTATTTCTTTTATTTCTGTTGAGACTATTAGAGAGAAATTTGTTCTTTCGTTTAAACTTCTTAGAACCGGAAAACTATTTGTTTTCCGTTTTATAATAATTTTTCCAAGTTCTTTAAAAATGGGTCCAAAAAAGGAGGGTCTCCTTCGGGAAGAGCAAAACGGTAATTCAGCTTCCTTCCCCCAAACCGTTAAAAAACAAAAATCATATTTGTTACCGTTCTTTTTTTTTTTTTCTATATAAACGGAGTCTGGCTTAGATCGGTGCCAAGGTTTCAGGCGGAAAGGAAATAGTATTTTTATTTGAATACCCTCTGTTAACCAGTTTTTCGGAAATTCTTTTTCTGATAATTGAACACCATTATAGGTGCATTTAAGATGTCTTTCCTTCTTCCAATCTTTAAAATCTTCAGACCACTCAGGAAAGTCAAATAGTAGTATACGACCAATATTTTTAGCTATTATAAATGAGGGTAGTAGGAGATATTTTCGAAGAATTGATTGTGTTACTAATATTAAACCTCTTAGTACTTGACCCAATAGAATGGTATCCCAAACTTCTGCTATTTCTAGACGCGCTTTCTCTTGCATTTTGTCCTTCTCTCTTTTGTCCACTTGTTTTTTTCCCTTTTCTTTTGTACCTTCCCCCGTATAATCCGAAATTTTGAATTCTGTGTTTTTACCTATCCTCTTTATAAAAAAAAATTGCATCCGTTTGGAGATATCAAATGCAAAAAGGAGAGAGTTTTCTATTCTGTCCAAGAAAAGGGGGGAATGTATATTTGCTTGAAACAGTTTGAAAATAGTGATTTTACGTCTTTGAGTACGCATCGAGCCTTTGATTATGTCTCGGCGAAAATCCGATTGTTCAGAATAACG